ATAAGGAAGAGCTCTGCAAATCCTAATTTAGACAAGAGGGCGCGGGCTCCGGTGGAGATGAAAGCCTTCGAAAGTAAGGCCTGAAAGAAATTCCAGTCCCAGCCCAGAAGAATAGAGACATAATAGGAAGAAATGAGATAAAAACTAGAACCATAGTAGTAAACCGGGAAAAACGAGCCATGATACGACTGAGAACTACTTTCGTACGACCAGCGCGGTTGTTCCTATTTTCTTTTCCCCTTTCTTCGAAAGCACTCACTGAGTTACTTACGGAATCTCAAATCTCTCTCGGCGCCAAGAATTATGTGTCCAGGTCGATTAGAGGTTCGGTTTCCTTCTCCAACCACCTTTTAGCGTTCTGGGCCCCTGAAAAAGAAACCCGAAATCAAAAAGAAAGAAGAGAAATTTGGACATGTTTCCCGAGAGAGGTCGCCTTCTCTCAGGCCAGCAGTCTTCTACTTCTAGTCGACTGCTCTATGACGGGCTTCCTTATTTCATGGGCTCTGCTCACTCGTCTACGAAAACAAAATGCATTAAGATTTAAAACTGAAACTTGTCGTCCAAAAAAATGGAAATAGTGAATCAAGATTAGGCGCGACGAAAGAATTGTCCTTGTCGGAATCGTCATATCCTGCCCATATCTATTCTAATTGATTCGAAATCTTAGTCGTTCGTTTTCTACCCTCAGACGGGCTACTTTCCTCCTTTCAAAATGAAATTGCCAATACCGCTCTTCTTGGGCTCGCCTTCTCTCCTCCTGTTGGGCAGAAGCTTCGACGATTCTTTGACGTTCTTGCTCCAACTCCAGAATTTAGGGCCTCCGTATCTCATCCGTTACCCGATTCCAACTGAGGGGCAGGCTCCTGCTCCGGGGCATTTAAGTCGATGTCGAGAGGAGGTCGTTTCGAAGAGCCGCCCCCCTACGAGCTTGATGCGGCGTAACCTTCTTCTGACATTCTGACATCATCATGTTCCCTAGAGTGAGGTCTCCACAAAAAAGAAAAAGTTCTATCATCCCATGCGACCTTAATAAAGACATCACTTTCCCTAGCAACATTGATTTCATTTTCCAAAGAAAGAGATCCAAATCCACCTCGATTAGTAAACAGAGACAATAAGAGAGACTGAGAAAGGTCAAAATGAAAAGAAAGAAAAGACTCAATCTATGAAAGATCGAAGTAAGCTGTCGCTTCGAAAATGTGAAATATTTAAGAGGATCCATTTCGGGAACGTGGAATGTAAGAGAAATTCAAATGTTATAACTCCCGTACGTCAGGAACCATCAGAAAAAGAAAAACGACCCTCCAAGAAATTGTATAACTTGGACAAAGTATTCACTTTGCGTTCCCTGAGAAAAAAGATCACAATATTTATTGTGTATGTGTAGAAGGTTCACTCTTGCTTCTCCAAAAAATAGACGTGCGCTTACCTCTTGGAGATTGACTCCTGTTGGTAAGTTCACATCCTCAGTAGTCTCTCTATAGACTCTCAATTCTTTTGAGAGTTGGTCAACGATTTTCTCTTTAACAACATTTATCGTTAGATCAGTTACCTTTGTTTCCATATTTTGACTATTCATTTGATGGATCATTCGGCCAGCCCTAACGGCTACAAGAATAGCTACAGGCAGAGCCAAACCCATCCTAGAAACGAAATCAGCAATGAGTTGATCCATAACGAGTATTAGATTGAAGTTCTCTTAAAGAAGACCGCCAACTCGTATCCCGAAGATACAAGACAAGCAAAGCGCCCGGTCCTCTTCTCTTGTGTCGAAGTGTGGTGAGGCCTCACAGAAGGAGTGGGAAATTGGGGAAAAAGCCGAACCGGAACTAACGGAGATCACGGTATACTCCGTGCTGCGAAACGGGCCAGTACAATACCACGTCTTATTGAGGCCATGAAGACGGACAGCGCTTGCCTTGCCTCTTGCCTATATCCTATATATAGTATATAGGGTAGGGTTCTTTTCGATCTTGTACCCAGTCCACTGAACACCAACCCAATCTCGACAAAGAAAGTGAACTTTTGGAAAGATCTATCCTACACTTGCATCCTCGCATAAAAGAAAGGACTCAAGGGTTCATAAGGTATAGTATAGGTTAAGACCTGGACGGATCGAATAGAGCCCTATTCTATCGAGCTCTTGTAGGTGCGCCACGTTTACTCACCTACTATATTTCTTAGTTTGATTTTTGAAGAAGTTTTCAATTTAGTTTATAAACTAAAATGTAACGATAACCTACATAGGACCTTTTTGTTTAGGATTTTTTTTAACTGGTTTTTCTTTCCTCTTGTTAATTCAATTGTGTAAATGAAATTTCAAAACAAGCAGAAAACACGTTTTTGGAAAAGGAAGAGCAATTGAGAGAGAACCACATGCAGAACACATAGAGAACTCTTGTATGTATAGAAGATTGGAAGCTCAGCTTTAAGTCAAGAAGGGTCGGGGAGTCGCTGCGCCTACAATCTCGACAGTTGTGGTTAAAAGGTTTTTCTTTTTTTCACGCATCTATTAAGAAAGGCAGAATCCACACTTTTATCATTTTAAAATGCCCAAGAGGCCTGGTTCTGGTTCAGCATGAGGAGATAAGGATAGAAGTTATGAAATTGTTATCACACTTATCCATCTTATCGAGCCAACAGCATATAGGAGCAGTCCACCAAATATTTGAAAGAGTCCCCGAGGCACAAAAAAAATGATTCAATTCAATCTTTTAAGCTATCTATCAACAACAGAGGGCCTGCTCATAGTCAAACTAGATTAGATGGATTCCAACTGAACTTCAACTTCTACTTGGTTGATAGATTCAGGGGTAGTGCTGGAACATAATTAAGGACGACCTCCATCTCCATATGGTAATTGAAGTCGAACAGGAGCAAACCAGATGCAATTCAATCCTTCTTCCTGGCAATGATTTCCAAAAAAGCAAAACCTCACTAGACCGAGGCCCATTGCTATGAGGACTACACTGTATAAGAGAATGACTAAGGTAATTGCCAATAGATTGAAAGACACGCTGGCTCTTTAACTTTTAAAAAGGCGCCCTCCTAATCTCATTTGGATAGGAAGAGATATTGATGATTATCCCAAGGAGGCTTACTAGTCAGCTGATAGATCAGGTGAGCCAGCCATGATCACTAAACTCGCCAAACCAGGCATATGATAATGTTAATCATAGGTTTCTATATGCGACAGGAAAATGGGATTTGCATAGTAGGATACGAAAGTTTTTTTATATACAATGAATAGTACCTATCATCCATGGACGACCAGTGGGGTTCATAATAGGAACCAAACAAAGGTCTGCAACAAGGCTGTCCCCTCTCTCCATATCTCTACGGCTGGTTGCAGATGACACTGTAATAATAACAAAGCCAGATAGAGAGACTTTTCGAGGCTTCAAAACTGGGACAAGACTTTTTTTACTTTGGTCATGTTAAAACCCCAGACGACGACGGATACTAATACAACTGGGATTCAAAGAAGGATTAACAGACGATCTATGGACTTACTTGGCTTGGTCCCAGTTTATAGGCATTAAATAAATCTATAACTAGGTGGAAAGGGCGCAAAGAAAGCAGGAAAAAATGCAGTCAAAAGAAGCCTGCCTTAGTCTCAAATAGGGCTTACCCTCAATGGCAGACCAACTACCAAATGCGGAATGACGGTCGTGAGCCGGTCCTTATGCAATTCCTAGGCGTGAAGGTGGACAAGGTGGCGGGAAGCCTCCTTATATTTATATGGCGTAGCCCTTCGAGTGAAGCATTCGATTATGCGTGCTGGCCGCTCATCCTTAAAGTAAAGGCCGGGTTGAGAAGGAAGAGAGAAAACTTCCTCATTTTAGAAGGCTATATCAACGGGAGCCTGTCAAGGCCGAGGAGGCCCGCTACCGTGCTAACCCCCTTCCCTGGCTAGCTTGCTTTCGCTTGCTTCGTATCCGGTTTGGAGCCATCGTCGCAGTTTAGGTTGTAGCATGCCTTGGCGAGGTTTTGCTCTTTCTTGGGAGCGTAGTTCCCTCTCCCTTTGCTTATCTAGCTTTATGTTTACGGTTGCCCCAGTAGCTTTTATGCAACGGGTGTCAAACTACCCTTCCTCCAAGATTGAAGTTTCGCTCCAGAAAATTAGATATTTAGGAAAAGCCATTGGAACCGAGTATAATAGCCCCTATAAGGACTCAGAGCCCTTTTGGAACTTCTTCCCGCCTAGAAGAAAGGCTTTCTTCGTCTGTTGTTACGGATGCCCATTCAAAAGATTCATTCCCTTCTGTCGCATCAAAGAGAAGAGCGCTCGTCGAATCCATGTGGGCTTTCTGCTTCATTCTAAAGTGAAGGTCCCTTCCTATTCCGATTCTTTTTCTATTGATTCTTTTCCGATCGGGCTCTATGTGTCTATATAGATCCTGTTCAGGGATATAACTCAAAAGTGCAAAAGCTCTATTTTCCTCTGCCATTCTATGAGTCTCTTCCTTTTTGCGTATGGCATCGCCACTCCCTTTGGCAGCATCCACTAATTCGGAACTGAATTTTCAATTTCGACCCGGACGTTTTCGTCCTAATAACCAACGAACGGCAAGTGCTTTTCCTTGTGTGGATACTATTGAAATAGGTACATCGATGAGTCGATCCGCCTACACGTTTTGCTTTTACAGCGGGAGTGACTCCACGTATTGCTTGACGTAAAACAGATAGTGGTTGAATCTTTTTTCGATAGAGAATTGGATAAGCCAATGATTCCGTGTTTCAGAATACACCAACAACTAATCGATTACGAGGATCGGATTTTGCAGTTAGAAGAACTCATCTTCTTTTCTTGACAATTGAATGCACCCCTATAGCCATATATTTAGTAATTCCTGAAACTCGTTCTGGAAGATTGTTAAGGGTGCTTTTACAGCTCAAGCAATAGGTGTATAAAGTCAATCCAGTACTCGAAGTAGGGCGTTTAGCAGCTAGTCATTCAAGGTATAAGAGAAAATGAATTGAGCTCGACTCAACTAAACTAAGGGGAAGCGTGCCAAAGGCTGTTCTTTAAACGATCGGGTCAAAGGAATGAGCCTATGAAGGCAGAGGTTTGTTTACCAGCTGTATGTAATATGAGTGAAAGCAAGGACAAGGACCATGAAGCCAGGACGCAAAGAAGCGGTAGAGAGGAGTGGGTAGAAGGAAGAGAGCTTCTAGGAATAAGTCAACCAATAAGGTGCAAAGCGCATTCTTTTTCGATCCAGGTAATTCATTGAGCAAGGTAGGACTAGCAGGATTATGCTATTGAACTAGAAATTGATATTACAGGCACTACTTTCAGGCAGTAGGTGAAAGGGTAGAAGATCTTTGCGGGTTGAGGCTAGCTCTAAGAAGAGGTTTGGGAGTAGTTGATAAGCAGAGGTTGCTTGGCATTCTCTCAATAGAAGGAAGCGGAAATGGTCAAACTCTAGGGTAGGGGCGAAGTAACTAGAGATCTCACCCAGGAATCAAACTTGGTTGGTGCTTACAGGAACGGAAGGAAAGGCAATAGCAAGGCTTCTTAATCTTACGGTTCACTCACTTGCCTGAGGAAAATCCCAGCTGGATCACATCACTTTGGCAAAGAGGGTGTTAAGGTCGGTAGCTGACTTGGATGAGTTCAAGAAGAAGAAGGGAGAAGTCGCGGACATTGACAACCCCGGCGGAGGGACCATTCCGCGGGCAAGAATTTCGGACTGGATTCTGACTGCCTTCGTTCATTTTATTCCCAAGAGTTTCTTTTTACTCTAATCCGGCAGCTGTCGGTCGAGCATGCTCAGTTTCATCTCATTCCTCAGTCACATATGGCCCGAAAGGGCATTCTCAGTTATAAAAAATGGAAGTGAGGGACGCTAAGAGAAGCAATTCTTTGATTCACTTCGCCTTGAAAAGTCCGTTACAGGAAGTGTTACAAGCGATTGAAGACCGATGTCCGGAAAGGGAATAAGTCTTTCAAGGACCCGGCTTCGTGTACGAGAAAGAGGAGAATCAAGGGCATGCCCGAGCCGAGCCCCCTCTTGATTGGGCCAGAGGAGAGTCACTCTTTCAAGCAAGGATGCTATGACCTCAGACTTGAGATCGATTGAAAGATATAGTTTTGAATGAATCAAATGTCATCCATCCCGCGTTTTGGGGCTGTCATAATGTGACAGTTTCGACTTCCATCGGTCGACTTCTGTCGGATCTGTCTATTCCGTTTAGGGAATGGGCTTATGCCGACCTTTTTGAATATCGGTAAGCTATCCTTAGTCAAGCTCTGGAAGTACTTCCACTCATACATATGAGTTTAGGTTTTTCTTCAAATCTCGTATTGAAGGTGCAAAATCAATGGCAGCTGCTTCTGCTACAGCTACAATGGGTTCCGCCTCTTTGCTTTCTAGTGCAGGAATCCGTAATATCGTGCTGGGACTCTAGCTAAAAGCTAATCCGTTCTCTTGCCCTCATCCAGTTACGAGTTGCTAAGCTACTGAGGAATCTAGCTATGAGCGATCCCGACTCTCGTTACTAAAATCCAGTTCGTGTCTAATCTCTAGTGTTTCGTTCTTGTCTTATTAATCGAATCAGCCGGGGATCAAGAAGACCTTCTTTTCGGTGTGCTTTAGCCAGTAATGCAGCTGGAAATAGAATGGCATTTCCCTTGGCTGAACCTCTCTGCCCTACCACCTTCTTTCTGAATATCGAGCTCCCGGTCTGATCTGACGGTTTTTTGCTCTTCTAAGGAAAGTCGGAATGGCAGCTGTGAATTCATTATTTGAATGAACTGTACTCTCGATTCCCTTCCATAATCTGTCTTTCAGTGCGCCAGCTCATTAGCATCTTTATTACGTTCAAGAAGGAGGGAGGTAGACATACTTTCATCTGTACGGACGGTCACGTCGAAAGATTGAATGCTGTGAGATAGCATATCGAGAAAGACCCAACCCGACGGGTCATTCCTTCTCATATCGATTGTTCCGGTCGCTTCCCCGGATCTACTTCTTTGTAATCCAGCCACTTTACAATCTTCATGATTCAACCATCTGCCCTCCTTTCCTCTCTCAAAGGGCGCACGGACTATTCTCTCTTAGCAACTACCCGAAAACCGCTTTCCTTCCTCTCTTGCCGGTGTCAAAGTCAGTGCTCTTTTCTTCTCTTCAGAAACTTAAAGCCACAATAAGGTGAATAACTTCACTTTGATTCCTGCACCTCTTTTGCTCCGTTTCTGATCCGAGAAGGCTGCTAAATTAGAAAGAAGGTATAGATGGGAATGATATTGGTCAAACAAAATGGATGTGTTATGTTAGATTCCGTCAGTGGATGTTTCCAAGTTTTCCTTTCCTTCGCTTTCTCTTAACTGACTCTGAGACTCAATCGTCTGACTTGGATTCGCATACTGGGGTAAAGGTGACCCTATCCTCTTGTTGCCTTAAGGCTTCCTTTAGCTAAGGTTTTTATTCCTCACTCATCAAATCAAGTAGACAGACTTCTAGATGACGTGGCCCTTTCCTGACATCATCACACCCGGTATGGGTATCCGTTTTCAAAAACAAAAAAGAAAGGCAATAGGGGCAGCCTTACTCGTGACCTCTCGCTCCAAGTATGGAGCTCGTACCCTACGGTCGAGCATCAGAAAGAACCTCCCCCTACCTACCTAAAGGGTACGCATCTCCGTAAACTAAACCTTTTAGTCGAGCCACATTCTGTTCATGGACTACTTACTCCATCTGGAAAGGGCTTTCCGCCAGAAGGGAGGTGAAATGCTTTCTTATCACAGTGGATATGACTGCTTTCCTTTCCCAGAACTCTATCCCGTGATCCGCAAAGGCCTCTCTTTACGAAGAGTGCTCACATAAGAGAAATTGTACATGCAATTTCTCTTTATCCCAAGCTGTCACACAATCCTTTGTTCCACTTCAAAAAGAAAGTTTGATCTTATCTTAGATCGATATCCAGTAGTAGTATAGTGTAAGGTAGGGTTGGGTATAACAGGACTTGAACCTGCGACCATTAGGTTAAAAGCCCAATGCTCTACCAACTGAGCTATACACCCTAAAAAAGATGTAGGGGGACGGATTGGTGCGGAAAAGAGGGCGGCCCCTCTTCTTCTCATCATAAGGGGCGTCGGGCTCTAAAGCCGGCCTTACTCAACACGTCACTAAGATAAGAAAGGTTGCTTGTTTCCACTCATTGAGGATTCTATCTACAAAAGAAGGTCAACGGGGGATACTCGACGTTGCTCTCACTGACACCATCTACGAGAAGGTGAGGTCGTCTTTCGCCGCCATACGGTTCGCCTTACAAGACGGATAAGGGGAGGAGCGGTTATCTATGTAATTACGGTCTTTGTTTTGTTGGCCGTTGTTCCGGTCGAGCACTCTCTTTTCTTAAAAAAATTCCGTCTTACCATGACTCCTGACCAACCCGCGAAGGGTTGTGAGGTTGGATCAGGTACGAAGAATGAATCTATATCTGTGTACGGAAGGCCGGCGGCCGCGTGACTGTTCGAGCGTAATGCAGTGGTGGTTGGTTCCGATTCGACAAGGGTAGAATGCCTGGTCGAAGGTCCAGTACAGTAGGTATCAGGCGTGTTCGTTTTGGCTCCCGAGCGAGAACGAGAAATAGGCACCATCCTTGCTGCTACGTACGTTGACCTTGACTTGACGGATTTATCCAATTGAACCCACAATCAAAGGAGGACCACATGGGGCTCGACGAAACAGAAAGTATCAGCATTAAGAAACCTCGTGGGGTTAGCAGAAAGAGCCGGCATTCATTTCTTCATTCATATTCATAGCTGAGTCTACTAAAAGAGGGACCAGCCTCATCGTGGTGATTATAGGACATCTATGATCGTTCACCTCTAATGTGACACGTTCCCTCTCAGTTATATACGGCATCAGTCGGCTAGGGAGCGGGTCCCCTCTTTTCTTCTTTTCTTCTTCCGGGGAGGCAAAGTCGTCCCCTCTACTGATCGAACCCTCAGTTCGGAGGTCTTCGTCAACATGTTACGAGGCTCCAGTCTTCGGCGGGGCATCATTACTTGACTTAGAAAGGCGAACGGCAAGGGAAAGCGAAGTGCGCCTGGTGCGCTTTCTTTTTTCATGATATACCAATCAGAATGGAGGGCCTACCTACGTGATTGATAGAATCACTACATAGGGGGGGCACTTGATGCGGGAGAGGCATGAGTGCAGTTCGATCGTCGCGGTGTATTCGTTTGTAGTGAGTAGGGCCTGCCTCTTTCTCATCAGTTCGCCTCCGCTCTATTGAGCGGTCTCCATTCCTACGGCGGTTTTGGTGACGTCTCGGGCCGGATTGACTAACCTAACCCTTAATTGACGTGACGCCATAGTTGGGTGCTCCGCTTTAGTGTAATTGACGAAGGCTAGGCTAGGTTTGGTACTACCCAAATGAAAAGAGATGGGGGTCGATAGTTGGCAAGGAACTGGATCCCCCCCCCCCCCAAAAAAAAAGGCCTGCTAGGTGATCGAAATCGCTCAGGTCAGTGAGGACTCACTCACTCACCTACTCCTTATAATAGTTTCTTCTATCTACGGAATTCAAAAGGCGACCCGCCGCGCCGGGCTATAAAAATAAGATACAGCTGTTGTACTACTTGACTAGTAAGAAAAAGCTTACGTAAGAACTGGAAGACTCTTGTATGTACAGTAACCCTTTACTTCTGCTATTGGTGGACTGTTCCACAGAAAGGCCGACAGAAGCAACGTTTTTTAGCGCGCAGCGCTTAGCTTCTGCTAGCGGCAGGCTAAAGGCTATGAAATAGGTTCAGTTGGAAGCCTAAGCCAAGAAGGTATGAACGAAGTGACGGATGAAATTCCTTTTCCCTACCCTAACCTAACCTAAGATCTCCGACTTATGCTCAGTTCTCCTCGGTCGGTCTCGATCGATTACTTTTGGTTAATTTAGTAGGTGTCGATAGCAGCAGAACCCATTCTTTGGTCCATACCACGAAAAAAAAAGTATGCCCTTTATTTCACTAGATAGCTGACGGTCCTGTTATACCGTACAGACGCGTGCTTGTCCAGTTTTTCAGGGATGGCTTCATCAATAACATCTGTCACCGAGAAAGGCTTTTACATGGATGTATGGGAACCAAGGGCTCCATTTAAGTAAGCCCGCAGCATCACTACCAGATCGAAAGTAAAGGTAAGTTTCGGTTCTAGGTAAAGATCCATAAGCACCAGCTCCTTAGCCAACATAGCTAGATCGAGTGTATTCGCTCCCCTCAAGGGAATATGAACTTATGCGCCTACCTTCGCTACTGGGACTGAACTTGATCTATTTTATAAATAAGTTTTCTTAGTGCTTAAACCAAAAAAGATCCTCAAACTCCGCTCCCCAAATTTAGGATTTAGGATGTAGGATGTGCTTTCTCTATTTCCGTGTCCTGCTCCAACTCGATTTTTCAGTGGTTACGAAGAGATTCAACCTTCTTTATGATCCTCAAAGGGTTCGGGTCTTCTTGTCTTGGTTCAACGCGCTACAGATCTGTATATGGGACTGGGGCAGGGGTTCTTCATCTATCAAGAGAGGGTTCCCGGTAATCAAGCTAGAACTCCTTCGGACCCTTGCTTTGTTTTATCTTCGGAAGTCTCTACTCAGACGGAGATGGGTTTTGTTGATCCAGGTCGTACTTTATTGACTCAAGGAAAGTAGGTTTAGAAGGTGACACCTCCGCTAATTGTCAAATTGCGTCTATCGGATAACTACTGTAATCTAATTTCTCAGGTTCCTCAATGCTGGCAAAAGAGCTTTGAGACGGAGTCCTTCCCGCCCCAGGATAGAATGTGAATCAATAATGAATGCGCCTAGGAACTACGATTCTGAAGAGGCTACGTTCCCGGCCTCCCCTCTTTCGGATTAGATTCTAGTGGCTTTCTCTCTTTTTTTCTCGCCCTAGCAGCAGAAGGCTACGCTCCTCGGATTCGTACCTCAGACTTAGAATCTTCGTCCTAAAGTTCTTAGAATTCAGTGGCATGGCTGAGGGGTATCTACTAAATCTTACCTTCTGGATTAAGCCTAGCCGACTATCGCTATCGATGCTTTTGGAGATAAAGTGAGCCCTTAGGTTCAGAATAAGATCCCCTTTTTCCATCTAGACTAAGCCTAGAAAGAGAGTGAGCCGATCAGAACTAGGAGATGATAGGATAGCTATGCTGGCTGAAACGCGCTTCACCTTAAAAGAGATACTTTCTTAAGGTGATCGGTTCATTGGCAACGACAGATAGGCGCGATCAAAACATTGCTAATATGAGACCATCCTCTGCCGGAGGGATCAGTTTGACCAGGGCTCAAATCAGACCATGTAGGGCTTATTCTTTCTAAGAACAGTAATCCCAGGCTGATTAGAAAGCTTACGGACCTGAACCACTGGACCAAGACAAATATATAGACAGTACTATACCGAATCTACTTTTTAGACTTCAACAGAGCCTGGACCACTAGTAGACCACGAGACAAAGAAACGGATTTCACTTCAAGTGAAAAAGCCAGTCACTTCGCTCACCAAAAGAGAAAGAACAAGGCGAAAGCATAGCTTGATGAGATCCGGGATGAGGAAAAACCAGTATGACAGAAAGATGCCACCAGCTGTAGAGATTAGAAAAGAACTGTACTTGACCTTCTAGCACGGAACGGAATCACATTCTATTGAGAGAGCAAGATGAGCGGAAAAAAGAGAGTCCCGCCCCATAAAATAAAAAAGGGCGCGCTAGAAGAGCGGGCGAAAAGAAAGAGAATTTTGAAAGGTTGGAATTGTCCTGGTAGGACGTAGATTCCAAAAGATGGGCCGTGAGCCCGGAATCAGAATGGGTGGAATCGGAACTCCCGTCGAGCAAGACTGAGCCTTCACTTCAGCCCTAGGAACAATGCCTTCGGAAGTGGCAGAAAGCAGTGAGAGACCATTCCATATTCTTTTCCTCTTACTCTTTATTCTACGAATCTATTGGACAAAGAATCATCGCATTCCTTATTTCCGGGCTTACTCCTGCCTTTCCTGAAACCAAAGCTGCACACTTACTTACAAAGAATCCTTTCCTCCCTCGCGCTGATTTAATGATTTAAGATAAGAGAGCGGCCGTAGGAGATACAGCCAAAGCCGAATTCCAAACCAGATAGCTCATTTCCTTTCCTCAGCTCAGAGAACTTCACTTGCTTGACAGATTAGAATAAGACTGATTGATTCGTCTTCTTCGGGCAAGTTACAAGACAGAGATGATATTTACCGTTGATTCTATGCACAGTTTCATTCCTTATATTCTATAAATAATTTAAACGGATGCCCGTGTGGTGCAGACTCTATTTGAATGGGGTATTCTTGTTACCCTAGTTGAATTAGGCTCATTCCTTCATCTTACTTACCTGTGCATCTCAACCCCAGACAGGAGATGACTTTGATTACCCGTTCCGCACCTGTATGACTGAATTTCATGCTTCAAAGCAGAGTTGAATCAGGCTTGAAACCCTAGCACCGAACCCTAGAAGTGAACTACTCGAATTCAAAATAGGCTAATGAGTCCGCTGCACACTTTCTATATCCGTACCTAATGCCCCAGGAAATCCAATCATTCGACTGAGAGTTCCGATCCATGTACTGTGCCTCTGAACTAGGACTCCTTACTTGACTTCAGAATGAGATGAGGGATCTAATACAGAATTCCTAGCCATCACAGCTTCCGGCTTCCCTTCCGCACCTGGCTTAGTTCATTTCATTCAAACTAGGCTAACAGAACTAAGTGAAGTCGTTTCATTCTCTTCCCCCCTTGCGTATTGCGTACTTACTTAATAAATGAATGAAACACAGTCTAATGCCTTCCTTCCCCCTCACTCTCCTCGGTCAAGTGCTTAGATAAGTTTTTTAAGTGAATGGTAAGAAAAGGTTTGGTACTCGGCTCATCTTGGTTGAGTTGCTTAGAAAGCTCCCTCCTCTCGTCGGCCAAGCCGCTTCTCCTTCATCTGTCTTTTTCTTTCCGCCTAAAAGAAAAGGGAAGATTAGCCCCTGCCCCTTCTCTAAAAGCTTCTCTGATTCTGTTGACATGAATGAAGCCGTAGTAGGTCAAGAATCGGTTTTTCTAATGAATGAACCGGCCTGAACTGAAAGGGAAGAGTTTGATTTCCAGCCATAGTCATAGCGGGCACTCTTTCTTGCTTCTTGTCTACTCCCATGCCTGCTTTCGGTAGGAAGACAAATAGGGGATCAATATCAATCAAGATTGTTCGTGATGCTGCTGCTTGATTTTATGTAATCCCGGGGTCAGGCTCAGACTCGGATTCCTAGTCGGAGCTGTTGTTTTCCCGAATCGAAGGCTTTCTGTGGCCTTTCACTTCTCCCACTAAGATCAGACCTTTTCTGATTTGGATTTCCATTTTTTCTCCTTCCATGGAACCTTATCTGCCTCTGCCTCAGTAGCCGACTTTGCTTTTGGTAAATCTGTATCCGCTGCCCCAGGTGGGTATGCAATTTGTTGCATATAGCTTTCGAAGGTCGGGACTGGCCTAGGCGCGACGGCCCCCTCTAAGATGACAGATCTATGAATGAGTCGTCATCGTCATTGAGGTCATCAATCAAGGAAAGCGGATTCGTGATGACTATCATAAAAGAGATCCAGATTCGAAGCTGGTCATGCCCTTTTCCTTTGAAACGAGCGGTGCGTGTGAGCTACCGAACGAACTTTGTTTAGCATTTCAGTCTTGGGTGGCATCTCCAATGATGTTCGGCATGGTGTCAACTTGATCTCGCTGTGAAAGCTTCAGGGTTAGACCAAAGGAAGAGAAGGCGTCAGGACAGACAAAAAGCCTAAAAGCTTACAAAAAAAGAGCACTAATGGCCCCTTTTCGGAAAGAGCCCGTCACGTCAGGGTCCCTCGTCTTGTAGTTACATGGTATGGCTAACGCTCCTTAGAGAACAGATCCGCTTCCCTAGGCGGGGGCACCCCGGCTCTAAGAATAGCTCCTAATCTGGGTAATAAAGGGAGTGAGTGCAAGCCCCCGTGGTTGTTAGTCCCATAGGTATAGAGCACGATCACGTGAAGAAGAGCATACCACCGATTGATTCATTTGTCTGATTCGGTATGTAGGCACAGATAAAGCGTTCCGGCTTGAGCCGATAAAGTCTCACCCTTCGATGTACATCCACAACTTCTCAGCTCTTTCATTGCAACTCACCACCCAACCTCTCTCCTTCCCATGGGCAAGCGCATCCTTCAGTTAATGCTTCGCCCCTCAACTGCCGATGATATTGATCTTTCCTTGCTTCGAGTTCGACATCCTCTCAAGTCAAGATAAAGAATCGGAAATCTTTTATTTAAAATCTTTATTTTGCCTCCATCCAGCCTGAATTACGCCCTTTTTACCCTAATAGAATGAATGGCCCCTCCTGGCTAATGATAAGATTCTCAATGCTTGATCGGCCAGGGATGAAGCTACTTTGGAAAGGGCCAAGAATTTCATTCAACAAGAAGAGGCCAGAAGATGCGATTCAATCAGCCAGATGTTAAAAAAAAAAAGGCTGTCTTTTGATTGAAAGCCCCGGCCCGGACGGAATTCATTTTGTATTTGTAGAAGAAGTCTTGGCCAATTGTTAAGTAGAAGTAGTTGAGACGGTGCGAAAAGCTTTTCATTGAGGTGAAGAAAGATTGAATTCCTCTTTTGATCACACTGATTCCTAACCGACCTCTTCTCGGAAAACGAGTCTCGCCTCAGCAGTTTTTTCCCAGGGAATGAAGAGGGACTGATGACTTTCCTGCTTGACTTTTTTTACTTGAAACCATTTTCCATCTCGTGAGGGGGTGTTAGCATACGGCCGGTTGAAAGGGAACTGAATGCGTCAAGTCTTCACTCCGGATTCCACGTTGCAATCTCTGCCGACTTATCCTCTGCAATTAGTCTAGCCAAGTCCACTAGAAAGGGATTCGTGAACAACAGCATCAGTGAATCCCTGACGTTCCCTGGAGAGCTAACAGCAGCTGATGAAATGGCAAGTGCCAGGCTAAAGGCAAAGAGCATATTCCTGCGAACCTTCGAAGAGATTTTTCACAGTTGAACAGGAGGAAGAACAGCTTAGCTTCTTCAATAAGAAAGAAGAGAGAGCTCCGGGGAAGTAGATCCAGCGGAGACCAAATCCTCTTTCCGGTGAAGAATCGATGAAGGGAATGCGCAAGCAAACAAAAGACATTTCATTAGTAGACGGGGAAAAAGAAGAACATGAGATCATGGAGTAGAAAGAGGGAGTCCGGCTTTGGTTCATTGGCCCCTGGCCGGCCTTTTTCTGCCCCCGGACTGTCTCCTAAGACACCCCTCCAAAATAAGGTCAAAGTCGTGTATCCGCTCTCAGATTCGCATGAGCTACGGCTCTCGTCCTGACCGAGATCTATTCTCGGGAATCCTCTCTCTTTCTGCCAGTGCCAGCCTCTTCCTCGAGCACGGGGTTAGGGGAAAGAAAGTTCTCTCATCTCAAGCAAGCCCACCTCTCCTGCCAGCTCGTATGTTGCCAAACCTCGTTTCGTACTTTTTGGCGAGTTGCTTGTCTCCAGTAAGAAAGCTCACAAGGAAGAAGCTAACCTATGATTTAGTCGAGTTGCTTCGCTCCCCAACTCGTTTAAGTCAACCGATGCCATGGGTCATTCCCTTGTTTACGAAACAGGGCTATGAAAAGCATCGAGAAAGAGGATTGGAACAACTACCTCCCAGTCTATCGGGACTCTACCTATTTGGTTGATTCTTGCCCTGGGCTTCACTCCCTTAATCCCGTTCCTTCGCTCTCCGGGCTTCTTCCTTCTAGGCGAATAAGTGCATAAACTTCTGTAAATAAAATAGAAAGACAAACTTATGAAGAAAGCACCGGTAAGGTTGTACCTAAGCCTAAGGGCTGGCCTGGATGTAATTCCCTCCGCGAGCTACCGGATCTAATGCACCATTCTTCGGCCTATTACTAACAGTTTCGATGTACCAGATCGTCTTGTGTTTCATCAATATTCGGCAGGAGCTTTGATTCACGCCCTTATTCCTTTGCTTTCAATGGGAGCTGGGTCTTATGTCACCTCTCCTCTTCCTCTTCTTGTGAGCATGAAACCATCAAGAGTCAAAGCTGAGACAAGGCTAATCGCTAATCGTGATGTCTTACTATATTTTAATGCCTTTGTCCCTCGCTTACTTTAAAGCTGGGTTGCCAATGTTCGAAGACCTGTAGTTTCTGCTGTCAGGATAGCAATTCCTCTTTGTTTACATGCTACCCTCGCGTGACCTCACCCCAGGTAAACCGAACCCGGCCGTAAATTTGACTTTCTCGGAGTTCCTTCTTTCTTCTGCCTCTCCAATCAGATCTAACTGGCTGGCACTCCCGGATTGGCTGCTTTATTACTTTATGCCAACTAAGACATATATCAAAAAGGCATGAAAGCCTTCCTCTAAAGGGTTTGTACCAGTACTTATCGAAACTCCAGTTTTCCAATGCGTGAACTTCTTTTATTTCTGGGCATGCTAAGATCGCTTATTCCGCATCAACTGGTGATTCTTTTCACCCCTAAAGTAAAGAAGTCAAATCAGTTAATTAGTAAGTTCCGTCGCTCCCAACCAGTTCTTCTTCGACCGCGAGTGAACCATAGCCTTTTACCGGAGATAGCCTTTTCTTTTTCTTCACTTTCGTCATTAGAGTGAATCGGTTTATGAGAATTTAATGCTTAATTCGGGTCTTCCAGGTGAGTGTCAGCGAAGAGTGGGAAGGTGGTAATGAAATTGGCTCCAATGCCAATAAGAAAGCTGCCACTAATAAGTTAAGTGAAGTGCATCAGAAAGGCGTGGTTGGCCAATAGAAGCTGTTCAAGGCATAACTATAGTTATTCGCCGATAGGTGGAGTATGGAAGTTAGGAAGAGAGGGTTGGACTATCTTGGCTCTCTCAACAAGCATGGCTCTTTCTTAAGCTTAAGCCAGTCAGGCATGCGTCTTTCTAGCGCTGGTAAGGCAATGCTAATTCTTTCTTGGACATGTAGTGCCCTATCCATTAGTGGGGCTCATCAAAAACTGGACTTCTAAATGATTTCCAAGCTTAGTTCATCCGGGAGCGTAGTGGTTTCAAGAGCTGCATGTCTACGAAATCTTTATCTTCCGCTCTCATTACGATGATAAAAAGCAATTCTTTGGTCTATCTTTCTCGAGTGGTCAGTTCTCAGGGGTTGGATGAAGCAGTGGCTGCGTTATTGCCATTGGTATTATGGCACAATGCTGTTTTAGGATGTGCTCTGGGTGACCTATGGAATTTAAGGCTCCTGTTGTGTTGTAAAAACCCTTTGGGCCATCAACCGAACTGATTCAGAGCTGGTTCGGTTTGGGCAACTATGGAAGTTGTATGATCAGGTAACCACTTTTGGTATCCAATTCCGGTTGCCGGAGTCACGACAAGCCCCTTTTGTTTGGGGTGGTTACTCGGAGGATCATGTTCCCTGGTATCACGATATCAAAATGCTGTTTTCTCCTTGGTCTTTTTCGATCGGCGTAACTAGAAGTAGGAACTAGACCCATGTTCTTTAAGGCACCGTCGGCCCCTCCCTTATGAATCTACCAATCTCATCCTTTTTCTTTTTTCTGGGTTTACGTCGAGAGAACGGATAGTTCGTAATGTATGTTAGGAGGGTACGAGAAATGCTCCACTGGCAAGGTCCTTTCAAGCAGGTAAGGAGAATCTTTCTAGAGGTAAGGAAAATATACATACAGATACAGATACTGCTGCGGGGACAGGGATAGCTTTTCCATCAGTCCCTTGGGCAAGGAAGTAGGCTAGGCAATCTAGTGAAAAAACAAGTGATCTATTTGAAAGCTGTTACATTTCATTTCCAGGGTGAGAGTGTCCTTAATCGAGTATGAGTCCCCGGGTATGCTTTTCCAAGTCCAAGTGTTCGAAGGAGGCGAGCTCCCTTTAAGAAAAAGCCCTTTCCTGTTACCGTTGATTCCAGGTAGTTTCTTGAGGACGTGAGCAAGACAGATAAAGCTAGTTTATTGTGCAGAAAAAAAAGTAAGACTTTCCAGCTTTTAAGAGAAAGCAAGCACTCCTAATCGGCTGTTGCAAGCTCAGGGCGAGGGGTGGCACTCAATTTACTGTCGAGAAGGCGGATTCTGAAGTGTGTCACATCCGAAACCCGCAAATCAAGACAGAATCTTTTTATAGAATATTCTCAGTCATATTCAATCTCGACTTATTCAAATAAGCCGAACATTACACGCAAATAGAACAATGAACACTTTAAGAAGTGATAAGCGAATTCACTCATTAAGGGGTCATAGTAGAATTAAAAGCTTCTCTCGCTGCCTTCGATTCAAAGTCAAAGAGTGGTGCGGACTTACCTAACCCTATACAGAACAGAAGACAAGTAAACTTCCCTGATACGAAAGCCTTGGATAGTAGGGACAGGGTAAACCATAAACTGCCATAAAGGAATCCATATCTTTCCTATCGGCTATCTTGTGGTCTAGCTATGGTCTAAGATGGGAAGGCCTGTTTCTAAATTAAATAGTAGGAGGATAGATAGGGCCAGGCCATAAGCAGAGGAGCAGGTTGAAAGGGTCTCATGCTACGATACGAGTCGAATACATAGAGGTAGAGTTCGGGTTAATAGATAGAATTGGGAAACCCCCTCTCCCTTTTGTCGGTGATACAGTCGTCGCGGCTGGTTAACGAGATTGAACAAAGTCAAGGGCGCGACGGGGTCCAGGCAAGGGTTTCGGTGAACTAAGTAGTAAATTAAAAAGAAAGTCGCTTTAGGAGCGGTTGCTAAGCTCTTTCTCTAGTCAAGGTCATCGGCGAGGTAGAACCATTCTTTTTGGTTTGGGTGTTAGCGCTAGGAGAAGGCGAACTAGCAGCCGTATCAAAGAAGTTGTTCGTACTGACCTCACGCTTAGGGTTCGCTACCCATAAGTCGTTCTGCGGAACTTTCTAAAATTCTAGAGTTCCGAATGGAGGAGACTGATTCAAGAGAAGAGGCTTCGATTGAGCCCATGACCTTGCTTGAACTAGAATTGGATAGCGGGGACTGATACAGGTGGTCGGCTTTAGCTTTGCTAAAGGCAATGAGGGAAAGCTTTCTAGTCTGGGCAATTCACACTAACCGAATCTCGCATAGAATCCATAAATGAAGAAAGCATCTCAATTGGAGAAAAGTTCGTTTTCCTCAACGAAATTCCACTCATAAGTAGGTTCACATCGTGATCTAAGTTTCATTTCCGGTTATGATACTGGTAAAGAGTCCTATTCTTCTCCCCGGGTTATGAAATAATTCAATAGCTCCGGGCCCCTCACTGCATTCCAGGGCAAGCCCCTCCCCGATCCTCCCATTCCTACTGGATTTTAGCAAAAAGAGTATGAACACTGTATCGCTATGCCCCTCGCTTAGCCCCGCTCTTTGGTTTAGGATGGATCCGGACTGGACTAAGCCTGAAGATAGAATTACGGACTGGAAGCGAAAACACCGTCAAAATGGCTTCTTTCTTTGTCTCCGCTGGACTTGTTTTGTAATAGCTTGATGAGCTGAACCAAGCCAAACAAGAGATATTACGTTCTACCTTCTGCTTCGAGCCCGGCCGAGAGCACGCTTCCCGAGAGTCTCTTCCTTCCTAGAAATAGAACTCTAACTCTCCGTCCCGTCTCCTTACTCGAGATATCTGAGATAGCTCTGTCAACTAATAACTTATAATAGACGAGCCCATTATCCTTCTGTTCTGAACTTGCTTCTTGGTATGGTACAGGAGGAGGGGCGAAGAATTCTAGTTCTAGTTCTGCTTCTGCCTAATCTTTAGTACCGCTTTGAGATTGAATCTTTAGAACCATGTGCCTAAGAGGGCGAGGACCTTTTAGGCCCTAATTCTTCCCCCGGTTCTACCTCCTTCTGCAAGAGTGATCTATCCCGTCCACCCGCGAGCTATCCATTCTAACCTGTCTTTGCCTAGCAAGATACGTCTAGTTCTCCCTACGCTTGCCTATCTCAGTAGGAAATTGGAACAGTCTCCGATTTCAAAGGCGAAGCCGAGGCAAGAGCTATACCTTCTGTTCTGGAACCGGAGCAATAACTGCTATAAAGGAAGCAGATGCGCAGGAACGATCCCTAAAGCAAATACTCGGAATGCTCCACGACTAAGTATACCCATTCAGACTCGCTTTTGTTCAATTATAAATAAATAACCACTTTAATGGAGATTTATAGCATCATTCAAGTAAATACAGATTGAGATCGTAGAAACATGAGCTTGTGATATAGCTACACCTAATTCCAAACCGGTTAATGCAAGAACTATAAATAAAGGACCAGGATCTCCTATGAAATAGAAAAGATTATTCATACATAGCATAGTCCAAGCGAACCCACTTAAAATCTTTACTAAACTATGACCGGCCATCATATTAGCAAATAAACGTATTCCTGAGCTTAATGCGCGAAAACAATAAGAGATTAGCTCAAGGAGTACTAAAAAAGGCGCTAACGGCAGTGGGACTCCTGCAGGTAATAAGAAGCTTAAAAAATGAAGCCCATTTTTTTGAAAGCCCACTATAGTAATGCCAATAAAAATCGAAAATGAGAGACCCAAAGTAATGAGAAAATGACTTGTAACTGTGAAGCTATAAGGTATCATACCCTGAAGATTACGAAATAACGAAAAAGTAAAAGTGACCAAGATGCGAGGGAAAAACTTTTGTTTTCCGGAAAGACCACCTATTTGTTCGTTTACCGGGTTCAGCACGAAATCATAAAGAAACTCTACCAAGGATTGCCAAGCATTTGGTACTAAGGTTCCTCCTCCCTTTTTAGTAACAAAATGAACCAGAAGTAGGACCAAACTGAGAGTTAGCAACATAAAGAAAGATGGATTTGTGAATGAGAAATACAAGTCCCCTATTTTCATAGGAATCAATGGGAGAATGGCAAATTGCTCAAGTGGGCTGTTGGGCGTAATCGTAAGAAAGACTTTTCATTTCATCCCTGTAGTTCCGCTTCTTGCTTTCCAAATTCAGGAAGACTTGTCGAAAATCGCTTGGTCCAACCAGCATGGGAGTCGTCGGGGCATTGCTTGGGACGAGTTAAGTAAAGACTGGCTACCTAGTTACACTACCTCACTGCACACCAACCAGAGACCACAAAAATCTCTGCTTGCTTCGAAGCACTTCTAGACCGCACAACTGCCGTCTACTCGAATCTACTCGGAACTAGACTGCGCCGATCTGTCGATTCAATCTATGGCATTCTTCTTCTATACGATAGCTTACCCCGTTTTCCATTCATATGGATTTGGGTTTTTCCGCACCATATTTAGATCTTCCTCTTCTTCGATCCGGAATTCCCAGCAAATCCTTGACTCCTCGAATACAATGGGATTTCACACCTGGCGAATCTTTTACTCTACCTCCTCTTATTAAGACCATAGAATGTTCCTGCAAATTATGACCTTCGCCTGGAATGTGAGCAAATATATCATGTCGATTGCTCAACCGTACTTTGACTATCTTACGTAGAGCTGAATTAGGTTTTTTAGGTGTTCTCGTTGAAACACGCAGGCATACTCCTTGCTTCTGGGGACATTGCTCCCTCCTCCTGTACTGGTGAACTGGCGAAGGAAGAATCACGACCACAAGGTATATTGATTCCGAATCATCCATTCCAGTTTGAAACTTGGCTCCTCTCGCTTTAAAAAGGAACTAAATAACCTAAAGTATGCTTCCATATGCGTCTGGTTTTGTTAAAAAACTTCAACTAACTTACCTGGCTAAAAAAGGCCGGAAGTCAGAGTGCTGGTGAGCAATCCGAGCGTTGCAGTCTTTCTGGGAAGCATCGTTTTGGCTGCTTTACTGGCCGGAATGGTTGCTTCCAGGATATAATAGTGATTGGGCGTCTAGTTAGAACCTACATATCCCATCTTTCTGTAACGAAAAGCGTTCTAATAAGAAGTGTAAGTAGATGCCACTTTCGCTTCGAGAGCTTAATCAAACATCTTCCGCTATCTTTTCCTTATTCTCTAACCAATTATCCGATTTCATGCTTTTGGATTCTCGTACAAAAAAAACCCCGTGTAACTACGCCACAACTGACTTCATCGCCAATATCTTTACGAACCTTGGAGCGGAGCGGGAACGATCCTGGCCTGGAGTTTAGGAGAGAGAGACTTGGAAGAGCTTTCTCTCAACCGGCCTCCGGATATTCTTGGTGTTGAATGGGCCCCTTGAGTTTGTAAAGCTGAATCCTCATCCCGATCCCGCTTAAAAGAGAATCAAACAGCTTGCTCAACACACATGTTTCGAAGAACGTCTTTTTCGGGAGGTGAAAGACACAAACAAAGCAAGTGATTAATCATGTCCTATTCCCCGCTAAATGCTCGTGTACTCAAGGGCTTTCAAAAGCAGTTCTCGAGGTGAAGGAAGCGCGAGCAAGTCTTACTGGCTTTAAGAGAGGGTGCCCCTATAGTATAGGCCAGTTCCTTAGCCCGGTCAAAAAAAATGCTTTGGTGACTTGAAAATGAACCACATGCGCAGATGCCGCTGCATAGGAATCAGCCTCAAGCAGGCACAGATGGTATAAGAGCAAAATCTGCAAGCAAAGGGGGCATGGCATATAGAGCAAGCAGAAAAGCCTAAAGAGCAGGCAGCAAAGCAAAGAGAGCAAGTTCCAAGGCTAGAAAAAGCACCAGCCATTAGTCCTTTGACAAGTGTCACCATCCTAAGCAAAGAAAAGGCAAGTCATTAAAGTGGTCATGTGAGTGTGATGTGCCACTTAAACTTTTGTGTACAACCCCCACATGTGACTTTCGACTAAACTAAACTTAAAGAAAAACTATTTCAGTCAGCTTAGCACCAATCAAGAATCCCCGATCAGATAGAATTGAAAGTATGGTGGAAGAAGGTGAAAAAATGCAAGAGGATTTCTATCATCAGGATTAAGATTGCAATTTATGATTCATTAGAATCAATCTCACTTCATGCCACTGGAAGCAAAGATTTTGAATCCTAGGTTTGACTGTCTTCTGATGAGAGTCTTACGATTTAATGCGAGTGTGAAGATTGGAATGTGGAGCCTAATGAGATTAGCTTGAGGCTAGAGCCTAGAAGGAAATGTTAGTGAACTTGGTCTAACTATCTTCTTTATAGGAGTGGAAGCGAAAAGATTTGGGGTTGAAGTCAGATGCATCCTAATGAGAATTTCCATTTGCATTACCAGAAGCAAGATGGGCATAAAGTTAAAAGTACCTGAGATTCCTCTTTTCCATAGCACCCCCTTTCTATAGGAACGTAATCGTAGGGAGATTTCGCCCCGTCTACGTGTCATAGTTCTTTCTTCTTTTTTTATACCCGTAGTAATTCAATATATGGTAAAAGAGTTTCGCAATAGGAAATCCCTGAATCGCCTTTCCCCTAACCCGGAATGAAGATTTTATAGCTTTGTGAACGGCCAGCTTTTACGCATGAAGTTAGCTTTCTTACAGCAGCAGATAGGCTCACAGCGGATACGACAAGACCGGTTATTCACTCAGAAACAACAGCGCATTTAATAGCAGCATTCGATGCATCAAGGAATTCCTCTCCCCAAGAGAGAGCAGACGATTTGCTTTAAAAAGAAGGGGCTGCCTTGGATGAAACTCTATCAAATGGGGTTTGGGGCTGAGAGGAACTCGTCTTTTTCTGCTTTAAGAGAGGCCCTTATAGAGCTGACAAGGAAGTTCACTCCGGAAGCAAAAAGAGTCGTTACGCTGCATCTAATAAAATGAGTAAGGCGACGGAACTTCTTAACCACGGTCTTAGAGAAAGAGCCAAAGCAAGGACTGAAATGAAGATGGCTGGGATTGATGCCCACAATCGGATGCTAGAGAATAAGCCAATAACAATCGAAAGGGCAGGGACTTCTTATTCTTAGGCGCCTGTTTGATATTTTGATATTGATATAAGGGCTTGTTTGCAAGCTAAGGGCGATACAGATATTTCATTAACAGATTTGACTGATTCTTACTTCTTTGCACTAGTCTCATAGCCATAGCAATCAGGTAATCGACCAATTTTGAAAAAAGAGCAAGCCCCCCTCAGCAAACAAGGGCGTTTAGTAATTTAACCTACCGCCTTATGTATCTCTACTAAAAAACTTCTGTCACCCGATGGAATCTCGACTTGGGTGAGTGCGGAACGTGCCTCAATAGCCCCGCGGCATTTTCTCGATCAAGATGAGGTGACGTCCAGAGCCACTAGTTAGCCTGAGTACTAGCCGTGGTGCTTGCTAGCCATCGTGGGTGGACCGCTTAGCCTGAGCCAAGGGGCCATACCGTACACTTAACAAGGGAGCCACTCTGCCAGAGCGTGTTATGTTAAGCCCTAAATTCAAGAGTTTTCTTTTATGAAAAATTCATAAAGATTAGGAAATCTTTCTTCTTTCATTCTGGAAGAAGGGATTGGCGAGGTGTGCAGCAGGGGAAACGGTGAATGATGGGGGTTGGTTGGAACCAGCTCGGCTACTTGACTTCTTGCCGTTTCATCAAATGAGTGAAATAAAGAAAATGATGAAGTCTCGTTCATATCTTCACTCGGTTGGAGTATTGCCCCGAGTTCGGAGCAAGATTGAAAGCATTCTGGGATCTCGAGTAGATCTCCTTTCGGGTGGGCATTTCCATATGGATCTGTTAGTCCTGTTTCTCTTTGAAAAAGGGCATAGCGAGCCAGCTTTCTGATCCCCAAGCTCTGTTCAAGTTCCAGGTAAGCTAGAATTGGCTGCTCATCTTTCTTTCCAGGCCAGTTCATTCCAAATTGGAAACTTTCAAGGAAACTTCCCACTGGCATGCATTTATAGCTGCCAGGCAGGATTCCACAGTCCGGGCATTCAATCTGCTTCTTTCTTTCCGACATCTTGATTCAAACAAATTCTTATCTACTATGTGATGGTGATGTCCAATCGTTATTCTATATGATGAGTGATAGCTGACAGGTCAATGGTCTCTTTCTCAGCTAGCTGCCATAATAGGAAGTAAAAGCCAGTTCAATCAGTACTTCGGATGACTTTCAAGTGGGAATAGACTTCCGTCAAGGATTCTAAACCACACATGAATTCGCTTTGCATTATAGAAGACAAGACACCTCCATGCTTCCTCTGGTACAAGGGACCAAGAAGACCAAGTTCATGCTATCAGCCATAAAGCTAAGAAAGGCTTTTAGAAGAAATGCATACGCTTGGTTGACCTTCTCTTCTTCGTTTTACTACTTCAGGTCCCAATCTTTGTTAAAAAACTTAGTTAGCTGGGCTTTTTCATGTTCCCGAAAGAAACGGATTGGCATATGTTGTGATATGCTTAACACATGTACCTTGGACTCTGCTTTCTAGATTGATCTTTAGCTGAAAGACCCTTTTCTCCTGTTCCTGAAACGAATTAGTGTTGATTAGCTGTCACATTCGGTCAAATGGCACATTCGGAAGGTGTGAAATTGCCTGTGTGGAGTTTCCGTTCTCTTCTGGAAGAAAGGTTCACAGAATAGCAAATTGCATAACATAAGAAGGGCCCGTAGACAGAAGTGCCCGAAAGCCGGTCGACTTTTTTTATAATTATAAAGCGAACGAATGGAACTAAACTACTAGCAATCTATGGGAATGATTAAATAAGTCCGATTCCTCTCGGCGGCACTCTGCTCATGGTAAGGTAAGGAAGTTGAATGTGAACTCTTCTTGGATGTTAGCTCAAAGGGAGTGACGTCCGCCTATCAATCATAAGAAAAGTACGCCCTCTCTCTTGTCAACTCTGAATTCATGGTCGAATGTGAACAAGGAATAAGCAGTCTTAGCTGCAGTTGCCGTTGAAGGAGTAAGCGCAGCTATTCAATCCGCATCTGGCTGCTGGAAAGCTTGACTTGGACTCTTTCCTGGCAGGCTCTCTCATACGTTAAAAGACAAATAAGTAGTGGATCACGGCGCAAGGTAGCGAGATTTTGAGGGAAATGACATGGATCCCTTTATTTAATTAAGCGGAATAGGCTGTGATACCAGATAGTGAAAAGAAAGGTTGGCAGTGAAAGTTGGTTGCATTTGAGATGCTTTCATCGGCCTAGCCTTTTGAATCATAAATTGACGTAGATAGAGGCATTCCGCTGCAAGAGAATCCGCAATTGGGGAATAAAATGCATAGAATCCGATGCACTCGAAAGGCAGCGAAGGAAGTTACGGATTAGCTGATCTAGGGGTTCCCGGCTCGAGGGAAAGAAAGAAATAGAACGGGAAGTGAAGAGGGAATGCTTTGTGCCCAGAAACAGAAACTAAGACTTCACCTGATCGGCAACCCTAGGATTCCTAGTGAAAACTACACCTTCATCTCGATCAAAGGTGGGATCCCAGATCGCTTGAAGCTTCCTATTCGCCTTTCGGGGGGTCCCCCGTTGATAGATAGGGGCAATCTCAAGGTAGACAGGACTAAGACTATTCTACGACAGCTCTTCTTTTCGTCCCACTTCTAGATTGAACCACCTGAAAACATCACTTGGCTATGGTGACTCTCTGACTGGCTATTGCTTTCTCACTCATTGATCAAGGGAAGAGGGTCGGGCACTTGAAAGCTATCGCTTGAGATAAAGAACATATAGGTACAGAGCCCTTTCGGTAGGGGGTCTGGGTCCGTCTCAGTTCAGTATTGGAGTCCATTGTGTTGTGAGAATCTTTTAGAAATGCATTTGATCAAGAGGAAAGGATTGAACGACTGATCGACCAGGGAGAAAGCTACCTTTTTAATGTCCCTCCCAAAAAGTAGAACTTTCGGTCTACTCAGATAGGAAAGTCAAGTTCATGTGGAAGCTTCAGTCACAGGTGGGGAAGCAAGAGAGAGAGAAGGAAGCTTGGTTCGACCAGACATTGATCCCCTCGGAAAAATCCCATGTTGATGGAGATCCATCCGTTGGGGCACCATACCCCACCCACACCCAAATCAATGCTCGGCTAGCTTGTTTCTGATGACTATTTGGGATTTTCCAAAAAGAAGAGGAAGATGACGGGAGTGCGAAACTCAACCACTGAAATTGGTACACGAAACCACTGAAATTGGTACACGAAGGCTCCACTATGCGGGTTCACCTCTTAATATCTTAAAAAACACGAAATGCGGGCTCAAGAGAAAGCAAAGCGAAAGTTAGGAGATATAGGAGAACCATGGGTTGAGGACAAAGGGCATGATCAAACCGTCTTTTCGGATGAGTACTTTGCTTCGGTACCGGGAGTCTGACAAATGAAGTGAACTCTACATTGACTGCCTAGTACTCGACTCGGAAAGAAGACTCACTCACTGTGCTTTCATTTCATGACAAAGTGGCCGAGAAAAGACCTTATTCTGTGTTGAAGCAAGAGGCATTAGGAATCCTAGGAAGAGCGCCAGAAAGAAGCTCACTCAGTAGTGTGGTCTCATCGAGTCGGAGAGGAAGCATCAATCAGCGCATAGGGAATCCGGTGAGAGTGCTCAACAGCAGCTCCCGGTTAAATCGATAGGCCGAAAGCTGATTTAGACAAAAAGATTTTTGGTTGGGAGGGATACATGTTCCCGTCCCAACGGAGTGATTGATGGAATCGAACAGATTCGGTTGGGTCGACCTTCTATATTACCTAGTTGCCCATCTATCCCTCGTCTGGGGCCACTACCCCCAATTAAAAGTTTCTCCCGGTCTGGCTAGAGCAATGAGGGGAGTTAGAGTGGGGTCTTTCCTTGCGCCCAACGCGTATCTGGGTGCCTTGGTCCCTTCTATTTGATACGGCATCCCTTCGTAAGGAGATAGGCGCATTTCTCACTTTCTTTCTCGGCGATAGAATCTTTTTTGTAAGGAAATCGATTCTTCTTTTCTTCTTCGTGAGCCGAGCCGTACGTTAGGGATAGTCATTCAGTCAGTTTCGTGTAAAAAAAAGACCTTATGGTTGCTTGCTATGGCAGGTCATTAGCATACACTGGATGTTTCCGGGATAGATTGGTACAGGTAGTTCGTCGAGTGAGGGGGGATCCTTCCTTCCATCATTCAAGACTCTTCCCCTCACATTCTCATCAATCATGAATACGTATAGTTTGGGATTGGCCAAACAAAATAGCATATTTGCCTGGGTCCATACTTTCACGCATTGCAGAAGCGACTTCCTCAACCTTCGCTTCACCTCTCCCACTCTCATCGTGAATAGGGACGAGAAAGGATGGGATCCATTTCCCTAGCTTGGCTCACGAGGTGATTCGGTTGGATTCAGTCTAATTCCGACTAAGACACCCAACCCAAGGCAGGGGCTTCTTAGCTTACGAGCTTGCATTCATTAGGCCGCGCGCGGGATGGGGAGACAAAAGAAATGTTGATCGCCAGGCTGGGAGAATAAGAAAGAGCTTTGATATGGTGGAGGTGGCTGACTCGCCTCTCCGGGAATGTTCGAGATGGGACCTGGGAGAAAGAGATGCCTTGGCACCTGATGAACCAACCTAATTGGTTAGCAGAATAAGGGACTGGTCTTAGAAATGCAGATAGAAGGCGATGCATTAGCTGGTTACGGTTCAAGTGCGGCGGCTTTGACCAAAGAGAAATCCTTGTTCTTGTTCTGGTACCGGTACTCTCAGTAAGCGTATTGATTGAGGTCTAGGCACAGTTGACTTCTAGTTCCAGTCTTTCGGGCCAAGCGACAGGTCAGTAGCGAGGGTAAGGTTACAGTTCAAGCTAAAGCGCTAAGGCTGTTTGATCTATCTTCCTCAACTCTGCGGGTAGACCCGGGCTGCCCTTGCTATAGATCCCTTCTCGCCTTTACTGAATAGCCTTGCTAAGGAATAGCCCTATCTACTCCACACCGAACACAAACCCAATCTGAATCTTGAGATTTCACTTTGCGTGAGATCTGCATTCGCTTTCCCCCGGGTCACCAACCTTGTGCTTCCCTCTCTCTCCTTAACAGTCGATCCCCTCTGGGTCCTTAACAGTCGAGTCTCGCTTCTCTTCCTCCAATCGGTCAGGAGAAGAGCGGATGGGTAAAAGTGGTTACTAAAGGAAATATGATCCCTTTACTTTTAGGGCATGTTTACATATATGGCAGCTAGATATGACAGCTCAACATTGACTAAACTAATTAAAACTAATTAGGGCTATCTGAACGGCTTCCAATTAAATAAACGTTTCAATCAGTATCAGGCCTGGTCACTCTCCTGCTTGCGACCAGTTTGGTTGCTAGTTCTTTGGACTTATGAATGAGGACAGCTGCTCGCCAATCAGGCAGTCAGATATGCCATATGTCTCTCTCGAGGCAGGCTTCTCCAAAATCATTCATGAAGAAAGAAGTCAAGCCCAAGCCCCGGCAGAATCATATATATCTGCCGACCACGACCCATGCTTTTGGTTTATCTTGGATCTAGATCGAGGTCCGGGCAACCACAACGAGCAACCCAACCTACCTATCTGAAATCGTCCCTTCAGATGCAGCGAATGCGGCTAAAGTAGCCAAAGTTGTATGAATAGCGAATCGAGGATCTGGATCTGGTGAGAAGTATGCCAGAGGAAGGTTGAAGACTGCAGAGCCAAGGACAAGGTCGAAGACAGAAGGGAAGTAGGGTTACCAAAGCCGAGGACAACAACGCAAGGCGTATCCAAGCCGTAAGGCTATACTTAATGATACCTGGACATTGATCCATGGACTTAGTGAAAAATGTTCTGGACCCTTACCTTAATTAATATGATTGATTAAAACTTAATCACATCACTAAAGCCTCTCCAGATGATACTCTTGCACATCCAGATACAAGTCTTGTCATCGTGTTACCCTAGACGATGTATAGACATGTCTAAACCCGGGTCTCTACCCAAACGACACTCGCACTTACACCCACACTCATGCAACCTTTTGCGTGTTGACTTTCTGCAAGTTGAATTAATCGTCCCCTGATGATTAGTCGTGACTCGTCAGGTCGACAGATAGTATACATCATGCATTAGATTAGTACGTAGCGCCTACATTCTTCAATCCAAACAAACTCACTTTGTAGCAATAAATCCCGATTGGTGTTCCGAAGGCCTAGCGAGTTAAACGAGTTCCTTTTTTTTTTCAAAGGCGGTCCTTTTTTTTCTTTCCCCGGACCGATGACTCGCTTGTTCAGTACTGCTAACTATTATAGGAGGATGCCGTCCCCTAAGGACTACCAGTAGTTTCGGTTGTTGAATCTCATGCAAGTTAGGTTGTGGTTGTATTGGCTGCAAGCGGAACGAAGGCGCTGTAGGTGTGTGTTGACCATGCGCTCTCGCGTCATGTAATGTCGTATGTATGTATGATAGAGGTGGTGTGGTGATTGACCTCAATGCTAATAGTTATCCCCAAGGTTCAACGAATGAATGAAGCTATGATCCGGATAGAGATGATGGTCTTCCTCTGATGTCTCCAAGCCAAGCCGGCCAGGAGAGAATAGATAGGCGAAGCAGCCAATAGCAGTCTGTTCTCGCCTATCGATAGATAGCAGGTTGCTTCCAAGCTCAAACCATTTGAAACTGAATTGCGACTTTTTTCTTTTTATTGATAGAGTGGTATGTATTCTCCGCCCCTCTAAAATAAAGTAGAGGGAGAGAACTGGAAGAGAGAAAGAAAAAGAGCAAGGGATTTACAAGTCTAATGGGAATGGCTGACACGTTGACTGCCTTCGAGACTCAAAAATCTAACCCGACGCGACCCCCCCGGGGCGGACCCCAACCGAAAGGCGCTAGACGGAGGCCAGCTGCTTTCTTTATCTCGCTTGCCCTTAGTCTAAAACCTTGCCGCGAGAGAGTTTTTCTCCAATGAGAATAAAAAAAGTTTTTGGGCAAGACAAGAAAGGAACTCGCCCTTCACCACCAAGAGATAAGAGCTGATTGCTGGCGATGACTTGGTGAAGGGAATCTATGAGAGAAGGTTCTCGAACCGGAACTTCCAAAGACCCAATTTTTGGAATACACGTAGATCTGCAGATCCAGTGTTTGAAGTTATTCTAGTGTGTTTCGATTTAGGGATTTCCCAGTTCAGACAGAGACGTTGTTGAGTATGTGGCTTGACTTACTCCAAGGTGACTCGACGTTTCGATTGAGCTTTGATACATTTAGTGTATCTCTTAGTTGGTGCGCTGCAACTGAGCCACTGCTCTTCAGGGCGCTTAGGTGGAAAATTCCTAAATCCAGTTTCTGGGGGGCAACTATGGGAACGAGACTAAGCCCCCCCTTACTCTAGCCTTCGGTACTTTTGTTAAGTTATGGCTTCTTTAGGGGAGATTTCGAGGTTACAAAGACGTGTTCTGTTCTTGATACTTCTGATGAGACGGTACGTGCCAAGTCTTCGGACTCATCGGAAGACGGGTCATCACCGGGTTCTGTTTGGCCTCCGGGATTGTCATATATGACAACCGATGTTGCTCGTGACACTGAAAATCCTTGGCTTTTTTTCCAACCTCGCCCTTGCTCTCGTTCGCCGAGATTGCGTTTCAAACAACTGAGCAAGAGGGGTGTCGGAATCGATTTCGGGGACCATTTTGCCCTTCTTTTTCCGCCTTACCCACCTTGTTAACTAGCGGAAACCTTCCAATCATCAGAAATTTCCTCTTTGGCGAGAAAGAAAGAAAGAAAGAAAGGCTACTTACTAGCTTTGCGCTAGGAGCTTGCGCGTGGGCCCAAGCTCTATAGGAAAGAAAATAGCATAGGCATCGCAGCGGCTACTCTTTTGCGTTAGGAGTTATGTTATTGTCGTTTAGTTTATTATTTAGGAGTGAAAAGGAAGATCTTTATGAGATGAACGTAATCTAGATCTCTCTGGTTAGGAACAATTCAATAGCTATAGCTTGCTTTAGGGGTCTTAACATCGAATCACACATAGCGAGCGGCTACTACTTTCTTTGCTGCTTCGCTTTAGGAACAATAAGGTTGCTGTAGAACCACATAGCTTGCCCCGAAACTATGGCATTAATAGGCAGGGCTTAGCGGTACAGTAGGCAGGCTGTTGAATCCTTCGCAAATGTTGCAACTACTTAAGGCCATTCGAGCGAGTCTCCTCAACATCAGAATGGAACTAGCCCAGCTTTTCTATCTCCATCCCTTCCAGTACTGAGTGATTTATTACAGCAACTTATTGCTGACTTGAGCATGAGCCAGGGTACAACTTATTCTGCTGTTCTGCTAATACTGTGCAGAAGGCGTCAAGTACTCCGCTTCGCCCCTTGTCTGTCAGTTCATCTTCTAACGTGTCGAGACTTGGCGCATATTATGTATGTGTTTAAAGCCCACTTGCCGACTCGGGCCATGGATACCTTTACTTGACCTTCTTTGAAAGATTCCGATGCTCCTTAACCCTTAATTCAGCTACTACCCTTAGAGTACTCATTTCATTACCTACTTTATCCTTCGTAGTGATTTGAGACTTTCTAGTCGAGGCCAGACAAAACCAACCATTGCAGCTAGACCACTGCATTCTTATGTTTTACGGTCTTTAGCGATCGACGGAAGGCATCTCTGATCTACCGATTCACCACTGAACGGCTTTGGCTTTCTTCTTCTACTCGACCGATATAGTAAAAGATCTGTATGGTCTTGTTCGAATGCCCTTAATTTCACTGCGACCTTTTTATATGAATTCCATCACTCAAAGCTTCTCCATTTGGTTCTTCAGATTGATTCTCAACCTTAGCATCCATCCGGATCGGATCCCTCTCCATTTCATTTGTTCACATTTTTCCACGGACTCTCGAGCTTTGGTGGATTTCTGAATGAAAGTGTGGATCTGGGAATCCATGTTCTTTCTGCATTCAACTGCCCCAAGGACTTGCTGCATTGTATTGATGACTTCTTCTTCAAGAGCAAGTACCTTAGCTCTTTGTCCTTTACCATCCCAACTTCTTCTATGGTGTAAGAACAGGACAATAATCTCATAGGACTCATATCTTATCGAGAAGTACAATCTGTATTCAAGGAAGTAAGAGAGTCTGGCTATAACTACAGGACCTATATGCAAAGTCAAGAGCATTCTAGTTTATTGGTTCATAGTCCTACCCCTGTTGAAGAGAGGCTAGTACTCTACCCAAGGCATACTCTATCCAAAGGCTTTCTCAATATGGGATGTATATGGATCCATGCGATAAGGTTGACCCTCCGCCTTATATATTCAAAGGTCTAACTCTACTAAAAACAATATTCGATCCACTTTCCTTCTATCTCTTTTCCCTGTTCTCTATCTATAAAGTTCCTTACACTTGTAGACATAAGCATGAAAAGTCGTCCTTGTAAAATAGAAGGATTAGAGACTTTCTTGTTTACAGGTTTCCAGGTATCCATGATGTCTATGCCTTGTCCTTCATGACTGCTCACGACTTCATACGACTTACTATAAGATCCATTCCCTTCTCACTACCAAGGTATACTAGGAGGAAGGATAAGACTTGATTGCGACCTTCCTGTGTGATAGCCGTCTAGTAGTAGCTATCGTAGACCCCTAGTGTAAGCTCATGTACCCTATTCCTTGGGTATGCTATGTGACTCCAGTAGAGCTATTGGATAAAGGATTGATTCGAGTAACCCAGTAGAAGAATAAGAGGTTTCCCAGGTTATTTCAAAGATACCCAAGCTAAGTACTCAATACCAAGACATATGTGCAGAAAGTCCGGAAGCAGCTGTGCCTATTAAAGCACAAAAGAGGAAGTGTTTCCTATACTTGAGCATACAGAATCTCTCATCAAGCTCATTCTGACTTAAATAGAATAAGGTATCTTTTGAAGAGGGACTCTAGACTATCCAACTCCAACGCGGATAATAGGAGACTTTACTAGAATGAGAGCATCATAGGAATAAGGAAAAACAATGAACCTAGACTCTAAGATCTTTCCAACTTTCTATCCTTGGTGTGAATGAGAATGCTAGTGTGTCCATAGAGGGTAGGCCTAGATCCTTTCATCTGAATAGAGTCTTTTTCTCGCATGGTAGGAGGTTAGAGAGATAGCACTTACTGATATGCACAAGCTATGTGAGCAATGAAGGAATTAGAGGGCTTTGGTACTACTGTATACATATTGACTAGATAGAATCATAGGTTTACCATTTAGACTTCATATGAAAGCATGGGAAAATGGATTCAACATACTAAGACAATACACCCCTGGAGCTAGTAGACAGATAGGCTGATTTGAGAAAAGCCAAGGTTCACCTAAGAGGAGCAAAGCAAGTTCTAGTGGTGGGGGGTCTTCCTGGTCCCATTTCAGTCTTTTTCATCGACATAGTCAGAAGCAATGGATGTTGAAAAACGCACAAGCGAAAGACCTTAGTCAGCGGAAGAAGACACTCTCAATCCGATCTAGCAAGAAATGCTTTACCGATAAAGTCAAGCGAGAGACAGTAGATTCTTTCTTACTTTATCCAAATCCAAGAAATTTGACTAGTGCCAAGAAAGATGCAGTATCCAGTTGTAGAGCGACGCGTCATAGGGAAGCTGGCCCAATCTGAATCACAATAAGCACGGAGCTGTGTAGAAGACTGAGATGAAATAAGAATGCCTTTGCCAGCCCGATGGACTTGTGAAGTGGACAGAAGTTCCATAATCGAGATCTGGGCAGGAAGATTTTCTTCAACTGGTTCGGTCTGTATGAGATATAGAAAGATGGCTTCGACAAAGCAGGCTGAGTCCCAACTGGACTGTGGCTGCGAATGAAAAATTCTTCCAGATCTGGAAGAATTGACTGATGCTGTCTCTAGTACAAGGGTATTGATGCAAAGATCATCAAGCCTCAATGGAATGGACCTAGCCAAGTGTAGGATAGCCGTTCTGCTAGGCTTCCCCGCCATGTCGATGGGAGACAGAGTGTGGGAAAACTTGTTAAGAAAACTCATTGAAGTAACAGACATGATACCTTTTCAAAGATTCCTTTCTCGAGAATGAGCACTGTAAACTATCCGCTTCAAAAGGAAAAAAAGAGGAACCTTAGTACCAAATGCTTGGCAATCCGGTGGGGGTGAAGGGGAGGGTTTAAATAAAACAAAGAGATAAAATGAAAAGAAAATTTTCCATTTATCAATATAATGAGGTAGACGGTTCTGCTATAATCTCAACTGAACCCACTCGTTATTCACCTGGATCGAAATTTCCATTTCAGAATCTTCTCCATCTGAAAGAAGTTGTTCTATCGGGGGCCCCCAGGTCTCAGTTTCGCTTCTTCCACTATGAGCGGAAATGAACTGACTTCTTCTCCCCAACCAAAAAATGAAAATCTGAATGACGACTTTACTAAGACTAAGATTTCTCGTTTCTTTCAAGAAAGAATGGAGGAACTAGGACTTGACTTGCCATCTACTTGGTCTCTAGACGACTTTCTCCGTATGGTGCTTGGGGAAGATGAGGTGCTAGACCCGCTATCTGATGTTTACTCTAACCTTGTAGAGTGTGGATTTATAAGTTGCTATTGGGAAGAGTTTTTCGACTTTATTCAATTAGTTTATGGAATCATCTAAATGTTTTGTCGAGCCCTGCTTTCTGGTTTGATGTTATAAACTATGGATTAGTAATTTAGTGAGGGATTGGGGTTATGGTCGGGAAGACCCCCGGACGTAGTCTGTTGCAGGGCGAACCGGGTAACCAAAGTCACGAGTCGAATAAAAGGTAGTTCGCTGAATGCAAGAGGTGTTGGTTCGAATCCAACTCGTGAGAATAAAGACAGACTAAGGGCAGAAAGATGTGTTATGTTAAATGGCAGAATCGGTGCGTGAGAACAGAAGGGAAATGGATCAAGCTTTACTGAACTACGGTTGGTTTGGGTCAAGCCGGGGAGAAAAAAAGTACCAGCCACGTCTTGACAAGGAAAGCGAATGCTTAACGCGAGCAATTCCAAGATCGGGTTCTGCCACCAACTCGACTTCGGTAGTTGATATGGTTTCTTTCACCAGGAGGTGTCTAATAGTCAGGAGTTAGTCAGCGGAGCCTGAGAATTCCAAAATGAGTCAGCGCGGGTAGCACCAGTCTTGATTGACTTTCCTTCTTTCAAGTCAGAATGTGTTCCTGCTGCAAGAGTGGCAGAAAAGGGCCGTTGTCTACACTGATGTCAGGAGAAGAGGGGGGCCGGAGAAGACGAAGAAGCTCCCCTTTTTTATTGAATTGAGTACTGGAGCGGAGGACAAGGTCTTTCTTTCTGAGAGCTCTACCACTTCTAGAGGATGAGCATCTTTTTCCACTGATTGGGAGAAAGCATCAGCTGCTTCGGATACGTAAGCTGCTATTGACAAATATAGCTATTCCTTAGCTCAGTGCTTGTTCACCTTAGCTCATGTTCATTAGCGAATCTTAGCTCTTCGATTCATTAATCGACCACACCTGATTTCGCTACAAGCCTCTTTGGCACTGGTAGCCTAGAGGGGGGAAGAATGGGGATAAGGAATAAAGACTGAGCCTTAGCATGCAATGCAGAGAAGAAGGGGTAAGCGATCACAAGAAAGCTCTATGCTAGGATCTCCTGGAATCGCTTTCAGACTATCGACTCTGATAGGATTCTCTTTTTCCGGGTGAACTCTTTCAAGAAAGTCAAGTGCTCTCCCGGCCTCCTAGCTTCAGAAACTGCTTGCTGTGACTTAGGATTTATGACTTACTTTCCATAGGTGCTTGACTTGTGGCGAAGGGAAAGGCCTGTTTCAACTAGATTTTCTGCAAAATGGAATAATCTTGGAGAAAGAGTACCGCCCCGAAGCTTCTTTAAAGAGGCTAGGCTGATTCTTCTCTTACTAGACTACTTTTTCTGATAGAGCAGATAAGCCTGACAAGTAGGTGGAAGTCTTCTTTTTTGGTTGAAAGCACACATCAAAATGACTTGGAAATCAGTAACTAAGTGAGAGAATGGCTTAGATGAAATGCAGTTCGCGCATACAAAGAATCATTCTATCCTTTCTCGCTGCCGTCAAGGAGTAAGAAAAGAGTGATAAATGCTTCCTTAGGAAAGGCTAAGAAGGCCGGTCGTAGATCAGGGGACTCATTGTACTGGTTACTGCTATAGCTAGTGCTGTACTGACTTACTGTACTGGTGCTAGTGGACTTACAGAGCTGTAAAGAGTACTATCTTGACTGGTAAAAAGAAAGCGTCCGATCAGATCTATCAAGAGATAGTGGTTCGCCCTCACTTCGATCGTCTAAGCAAGGACTAGGCTGTCGAGTGAGGATTGGCTGATGGGAGTTTCATCGGTACAAATAGGCCGGTTAAAGACGAGTAGTCAGGGTACGACGAAGCCCGCGGGGTGACACATGGTTGTACTGGTCAGCTTTGGGCTGGAGATCACCGATTGACTGAGCGTGCTTTGGCAGCTCGTGGTGGAGTACTCTCTGACGGATTCGCTCTATTTCCTATTCTTGAGGGAGTGATCGAGATTAAGCCGCGTGGCGAAAAACAAAGGACTATTCGCTCTTTGGGGTGGGCCTTTCGTATCCGAACGGGGAAAGGACAATTATTCAGCGCACTCAAATCTAGTGGATCTGGTTCACTATTCATGAAAAGCCAGGGTTGAAATGTTAGGGTCAAGAATTCTTACTAATAATAAGAAAGAGTTAAGTAAGGGCCTCCAACGCCTATAAATAGAAGCTTCTTTCTCTATTTGGCAAAGAGAGACGTAGAAGTCAGAAAGAAAGACTTTCAGTAACACTTATTCCAACAACACTCTTATGGATATCGCTGGAAGACTTGCAACAATTCAGCAAGAAATAGGTCAGGTGGAAAACGAGAAACTCCAACGAGAGCAAATGCTTGGTCTCTTCTGGGAACACATGCCGGCGATCGATCCAAGTCTCATACGAGGATCGTATGCTGGCTATACAGAATCAAATCCAAGCCCTCGAAAACCGAAAGAGGGCCCTCCTTCTCGAACAGCAGGAGCTTCTTGTTCAGGCTGCCACACGTGATCCCCCGAAAGATTAAAAGAAATGAGCATTAGCTCTTTCTAAATAAAAGAAGGAGTCCGTCGACCAAAAGTAGTGTGTGTTCCAGGGCTTTCTATCTACTCCTAGATTGCTTTTATTTGGTGTGTTTGCATGTATGGTATGGGAAAACCCCTAGTGTAAAATGTTTACTACCTTTAGCTATGCTAATATAATAATTAATTAATACTTATTCCCAGAAAAAAATTCCTTTTTGAAAAAGGTGGGTTAACTAACGAAAGAAAGATGGAACCAGATGCGTTCTTAAAAGAAAGCGCTTTGCCTTACCTATGATGAAAGGAATAATAGACTTACATCACGATCGACTAAAATAAAAGGAAAGTCGCCCCAGATAGGGAGATATGGGTTCAAATCCAATTCGTGAGCACATGGGTAATGAAGCAAGGCTATTGAATAGCCTTCTTTGTCATTTGAAAATTGGAATTATTGGATTTATAAGCCGTGGAGCCAAAGATGCTGCCCTCTATCAAAATCAGACTTGTACCATCGTTCCCCGTCCTTTTCGGATAAGAAAGTTAGTAGCTCGCAAGTGGTTATACCAAGGAAGCGTGATGCGGGGGCACACACAAAAGCCCGACATATATTCAGCTTGCCACACTTTGGATGATAGTAAAAACCCTGGACCTAAATAGCCCTTTTGGAGAGAAAAGAAAATTGACACTTAAAACCAACCCTCGAAGAAGGGTCAATACCATTGGGTTACGAAGCGACTCGAGGGGTCATACATTGTACAACAAGCGTTTGAATTATGGAATGGTGCGAAACAAAATGTTCAATATTTACACAAATGGGGTTCCCCTCCCGGAGCGTGTTTATTAGCTCCCCCATCATCATATTTACATGAGCTAATACTCCAACGCCCTTGAATTGAAAGGTCCATTGTAACGAAAAAAAGTGGAAAAAAGACCTCCACGTCCCAGAATGAAACAAAGACCAGAGTGCAAAGACTCAGTGGCATTTTTGTTTTTGCCTTACTGAATGCCGGGTCGTACTGATGAGACATCGAACGGATTAAGTGGGTCCCGTATGGTAAGATGGATGGGAAACGCTGATTCTGTGAACAATGGATAGATATGATTTTGAGGAGTCTATCTGGAGGCTTGTAGTGCTGGATCGCTGAACAATCAAAAAAGGCCAATACTGACCAACGTGCCTACCCCAACCACGCATCGACCTCACAGCCTCCCAGCTCAAATGACAAGCATAACGAATTCTATAGTATAGCCTCGCCCCATGTTGCGGAAGCTCCGTTTTTCCGTAAATTTCTTTCTCATAAATGGGTGAAATGGGTCTCGGGCTGTTAAGAATGAGATAATTCTAGAGGCGGCGGAGGGGGAAGGAAGAGAGAAGGAAGTCACGGAACACAAAGTGGATTCCATATGTATTGAAAGAGTTCGGTTCACAACAGCCGATTCCATATCCATATCCATAGGCATTCTGGCTTGATGAATGCTATCTTGCTTGAAAAATCCCTTCCTTCTTAATTTGCCTTATTCAACAAAGGGTATAAGACTTCTCTCATCCCACTACCGCACTATCCATGTCTTATTCTTAGACTCTCCTACCTGCTCCAAGATGATAGATCGGATGAAAACAAGAGAGAAGGAGCTGCTATTGAATCCGGTCTTAGATGGTTGGAAGACAGAAGCAATAGCATGATAGGAATAGCAGATTTAATAGAGATCACATCACAATAGGATGAAAACGAGACTTCTTATCTGCTTTCACGTGGAAATGGGATAATGTCAAAATGCCTTTGAAAAGCAACTAGTCTTGATGCCAGTCTGGTTCAAGGACACAAAGAGCTCAGTTCGTTAGACGTCTCAAGACTTTCAGAGGAAGAAGAGAAACTGGAGGTCACGATCCAGCGTTTGATTGCCAAAACAAAAAAGAGGATACAAAAACTCAGTTGCTTCGTGATTTGAACAAGGTATCTAAGGATTTGGCAGAATGGAAAAACTTTGAAGAGGAGATCAAACGAGCAGATGACAACTGGTATGGGGGAAAAGAGAGACTAGCTCAAGCCAACACCAGTTGGCAACTTTTCAAGGAGCTTTAAAAGCTTTCCAATTTAATTTATAAGGGTTGGATTTCAATTCATGTAAC